ACAGTCAGTCAAAATGATTAATTCAATTGAATTTGAAAATTCATTTGAACGAAACTTTCCTTCTGAGTTCTTATCAAAAATTGACGAAGTCAAATGAAAAGGATTCCAATTTCGCGTCTTAACTTAAATGAAATGAGCGGACTATAATCGGCAGTATTCTAAGAGATAGATAGTATGTAAGAAAGAAATAGATGCATCTTTCTTTCTACCATACTATCTATCTTTTAGTCTATAAAGTTGTAATCTAGAATAAAGATAAAGGCTTAAGTTTTTATAGATCAATCTACAATATTCTCGTATATTAATTCCATATCATATATTGTATGGAATTGACATAACACCCAATTTACTACATCGATTTGTTCCGATCAATCGGAAATCACTCTTATCTTAGGATTCTAATTCCTTTCCTTTTACTAATAAGGAAGAGAAAACCTCACCAATTTTTAATGCCCGAACCATGATATGAAATAAGTCGATAAAGCATAAATCGACTTTCTAAAATTAGAAACCAATCGGTAAATGCCCCATATGTGACTCGCTCAAGGTAAGATCTTATTATTGCATAGTCTCTCATTAGACAACCACTATCTCTATATCATTTCTCATAGAAAGTGCGTATACACTTAACAAAACGTCTTCTTCTTTGAACAATAAAGAGGGAAAGAAATAAAAAAAAGTCTAGTCTTTCTCAGTATCTATCTATAAAGATAGTAAGAGCTCATTCCATTGATTGAAATAGAAAATTTCGGAAGAATTTTAGGTTAGAAGAAATTTCCAATCATCGGAATCCCTTTCTTTTCGAAATACAAACACGGGAATCACTGAAATATCTCTTTGAGAGAAAGAGTATGATTCATATCATAGATAATTCCATTGGAGTCCAATGGGATTCGAAATTCAGAGATTTTGATTTTAAATAGTTCAAAACGCGTTGCAGAACGATCTATAAAACAATTGATACGGTTTGATTCCTCAACTCAATTAGTAGTACTTCTAGAGCCCACTTCTTCCCCACACTACGAGTGAAAGGGAAAATGTAAAGACTACCATTAAAGCAGCCCAAGCGAGACTTACTATATCCATGTGAATTATGTCCCCTATCTCTATAAATACGAAGGAATTTTTCCATTATTCCTCCCTAATAATAGTGGAATCCATGGCGCAGAGTCAAAAAGGGATTCTGACCGAACACTATCGAGAAACCAATCCAATAAATCGATTATGATTTCGAATTGGGAAAGATTAAACACAAGCAAAATACGTAGTAAGATCCGAAGGGAATGGGAACATGTAGGAATAAGAATAATAAGGCCTATTCTTTTTTTGTTTTGTTGACCTTAGTAAGTAAAAACAGACAAGGGAGAAATCACGAAAAACCAGAAATCTCTATCTATTACAGACCTCTATTTCCCCATTTGATCCGGTACCCCCCTTCCCCATTATCGCTCTGAAAGAGGGGGCTTGTCTAGGGGTTGCCGCAAAGAAATTCTTTCTGTTTGCCCCTTTTTCTATAAAAGTCAATTATCAATCCAATCTAATATTGGTTGGATACCTGAGCACTCGGAGATTCTCGCGAGTCCGTCGTATATTGCACCTCCTTCCAAAACTCTTAATTGAATCAGATTTCCTATTCAGGCTCTACAATCTGATTCAAGATCCAGTCATTAGACACTCCCTTAGTAATAGAAGGAAATCGTGAAGTCTTGATAGACCCTCTACCAGTAGATTCGAATATTTCCTTGAATCCTAGATGCGAACGAGCATTCACACTCTTTTTGTTTAGAAAACCCTTAGACCACATGCTTAGAATCAACAAAGCATTAACAGTCTGTTTCCTCTGCTTCTAACGGGGAAGAATTCTGCGAGTTCTATAAGCGGAACCGAAGAGAAGAAGAGATTTCGAGTTTTTTTGTTGATCAGGCGACACCCGGATTTGAACTGGGGAAAAAGGATTTGCAGTCCCCCGCCTTACCACTCGGCCATGCCGCCAAAATAATACAAAATAGATGAAAATTTTCCCAGATTGCTGAAGTTTTATTGTACTTGGATTTTGACTCCTGTTTTCCTTAATTCTTTTCCTAAAAGAAACACCCTTTTTGGATTTTATCCATCCCTTCGATTGATTGTATAGTATTGGAAAATCCACAATGCTAAAAACATTCTCTGGCTTTTCTATTGAGAAATCAAATGTGGATTTTCAGCCGACAAACTTGAACCATTAACTATTGACTGCTTAGTTCGAATTAATGACAATTCTGGGATTTGAATCGCAAATTGTGTTTTCCTAATGACATAAGAAAATACAAATTGAGACAGAACTAATCAGTATTTATTTTTTCAATCAAAAAATCCTTCTCAATTTCAATTATAACAAAACATATCAGTATATGTAAACCCCAGAACATAAATTGTTACACAGATATCTATTATTTAGATATATTGTCTATAGGTAATTATCATAAAATTATCCTACTTCACTTCAATTTTGCATTAAATA